CTTTCTTTTCGATTCAGTACTTTTCAAAAAAGAATTTCGACATATTTATTATGATTTATGATTATGATAAGCAATCCCACTACTTCTAATCCTGTGGTTTCTACACTTGAAGAACAAAACCTAGGGCGTATCACTCAAATTATTGGCCCAGTACTGGATGTCATTTTTCCACCGGGCAATATGCCTAATATTTATAATGCTTTGGTAATTAAAGGTCGAGATACTGTCGGTCAGCAAATTAATGTAACTTGTGAAGTACAACAATTATTAGGAAATAATCGAGTGAGAACTGTAGCTATGAGTGCTACAGATGGTCTGATGAGAGGAATGAAAGTGATTAACACGGGAGCTCCTCTAAGTGTTCCAGTCGGGGGAGCTACTCTCGGACGAATTTTCAACGTTCTTGGAGAGCCCGTTGATAATTTAGGTCCTGTCGATACTCGCACAACATCTCCTATTCATAGATCTGCACCCGCCTTCATACAGTTAGATACGAAATTATCAATCTTTGAAACAGGGATTAAAGTGGTAGATCTTTTAGCTCCCTATCGCCGTGGAGGAAAAATAGGACTATTTGGGGGAGCTGGAGTGGGTAAAACAGTACTCATCATGGAATTGATCAACAACATTGCCAAAGCTCACGGAGGCGTATCTGTATTTGGCGGAGTAGGTGAACGTACTCGTGAAGGAAATGATCTCTACATGGAAATGAAAGAATCCGGGGTGATTAATGAAAAAAATCTTGCAGAATCAAAAGTGGCTCTAGTCTATGGTCAAATGAATGAACCGCCAGGAGCTCGTATGAGAGTTGGCTTGACTGCCCTAACCATGGCGGAATATTTTAGGGATGTTAATGAGCAAGACGTACTTCTATTCATCGACAATATATTTCGTTTCGTTCAAGCAGGGTCCGAAGTCTCTGCCTTATTAGGTAGAATGCCTTCTGCAGTGGGTTATCAACCTACCCTTAGTACGGAAATGGGTTCTTTGCAAGAAAGAATTACTTCTACTAAAGAAGGATCCATAACATCGATCCAAGCAGTTTATGTACCTGCGGATGATTTGACCGACCCTGCTCCTGCCACGACATTTGCACATTTAGATGCTACTACCGTATTATCAAGAGGATTAGCTGCCAAAGGGATTTATCCAGCAGTAGATCCCTTGGATTCAACGTCAACTATGTTACAACCTAGGATCGTTGGTGAGGAACATTATGAAACTGCGCAAAGGGTTAAGCAAACTTCACAACGTTACAAAGAACTTCAGGACATTATAGCTATCCTTGGGTTGGACGAATTATCCGAAGAAGATCGTTTAACTGTAGCAAGAGCACGCAAAATTGAGCGTTTCTTATCACAACCCTTCTTTGTGGCAGAAGTCTTTACTGGTTCTCCAGGGAAATATGTTGGTCTCGCAGAAACAATTCGGGGGTTTCAATTCATCCTTTCCGGAGAATTAGACGGTCTTCCCGAGCAGGCCTTTTATTTGGTGGGTAACATCGATGAAGCTACCGCGAAAGCTATGAACTTAGAAGAGGAGAACAAATTGAAAAAATGACCTTAAATCTTTGTGTACTGACTCCTAATCGAATGATTTGGAATTCCGAAGTGAAAGAGATTATTTTATCTACTAATAGTGGACAAATTGGGATATTACCAAACCATGCCCCCATTGCCACGGCTGTAGATATAGGTCTTTTGAGAATACGGCTAAACGACCGATGGTTAACGGTGGCTCTTATGGGCGGTTTTGCTAGAATAAGTAATAATGAGATCACCATTTTAGGAAATGGTGCGGAAATTAGTACTGACATTGATCCACAAGAAGCTCAACAAACTCTTGAAATAGCTGAAGCTAACTTGAGTAGAGCTGAGGGTAAGAGACAAGCAATTGAGGCAAATCTAGCTCTCAGACGAGCTAGGACACGAGTAGAAGCTGTCAAAGCGATTTCCTATTAGTAGTTAATACATTCAATCAAAATCCTTTAATCTATTATTATACACTACACACTATATCTTGATTCCACAAATTGAACACAATGAAGTCTAATTTGATTAATCTGATGATAGAACGAAAAAGAAAAAAAGAGGATGGGTAGAAAAACTTATTAGATACCATGGGATCCGGTATCTAATAAGTTCTACCTACTATTGGATTTGAACCAATGACTCCCGCCGTATGAAAGCAATACTCTAACCACTGGGTTAAGTAGGTCATTTATCATCACAAAAAAGGGTCTCCATCACTTCGATGGATTATAGGTAAAATATGTTTTCTAAGCAATATAAGCAATATCAATCTTTTACCAGTAAACATAAACGGATCAGAAAGTTATCATGTGGGATTATGGGATACCCTTCTTGACAAGAAATTGTCTCTATGTTAAAATGGTTATGACAAGGGCTATAGCTCAGTTAGGTAGAGCACCTCGTTTACACGTGCGCCAATGTTTTTCAAGGGAGCCTTTTATGCAATGACCATAATTGATCTTTTTGAGAAGTCGATGTCTTACTCCGTATATTTGAGAGAACAAGAGAAAAATAGCCTGACAAAGTTGGTTTGATCCGGTTCAGGTGCGAATTCCGGTGCCAAATCAAATAGAACTTGCCATTGTAAGGTAAATGCCCAGTTCATTCAATGCCAGGCATAATGAGTATAAGAATCTCAAAAGAACCTCTCTTTTCGTCCTATGAGCTTTGAGGTGTATGAAGTTTCATATTTTAATCTTGCAGCGGAGCGATAGAGACTACATTTCACTTAGGTTGATCTAGGCCGAAGGCAGACCTAAATAAGGGTCACCCTTCTTTGAAACACTTTGGTATTGCTCCTAGATCAGGATACAAATAATGAATCAGAGCACATGGAGCCATCTCATTCTCTTCTTCTAAAGAAAAATATGGTGAACTAACTGATCTTTACATCAGTTGATGAAAGAGCCCAATGCAACAAAATGCATGTTGGGTCTTTGAAACAGTTCGAATCATTTCGATAATAATCAGTTTTATCTGTTTTACCGAGAAGGTCTACGGTTCGAGTCCGTATAGCCCTAATACATTCCATTTTGATTTTGTTTTGTATAGAAATTTGAGTAGTAGTAGGAACAATAAAATAAACACAATAATTCATTCCAACGGACCCAATTGGTCTTTGTCAAATCTCGGATAAAATACCCATCTCTCTCCATCCACTTTCATGAATGAATTACATATGATATTTTTATTATTCTTTATTTGTTATTTGAATTGTTTTTCATTGAATTGAAAATCAAAATGGAATTTGTAATTTGTTTATTGAATTCTGAATTATTGAATTTCTTTCATTTCTTCTTTACTATAAGATAAGGGATTCTTTACTTTTACTTTTTATTTATATATTTATAAGATATAAGATCAATATGAAATAGAAAAAATATACAAAATATACATAAGATAATAAGTATAAACTAAGTAGAAGAGCATGCTATGTCTACACCTCACATATAGAAATAGAATCAAAAGGAGAAAAAAAAAATAGAAGTGGGATGACATTATATGAATCTTGAAACAAGGTATGTCCTACAGCAAACAAACTCTCAACTATGCGGCTTTATTTGATCAAAATTATTTTCTTGTTTCATCGAAGAAGTTCTAGATGATTTGAAAATTCCAATTCAAATGGAAGAATTAGGCCTATTCCACATTCATAGGAGTACCTTTATGTTTCTGCTTCACGAATATGATATCTTCTGGTCATTCCTAATAATATCAAGCATTATTCCTATCTTGGCATTTGTCATTTCGGGGATTTTAGCCCCGATTAGGGAAGGTCCAGAAAAGATTTCTAGTTATGAATCAGGTATAGAACCCATGGGGGATGCTTGGGTACAATTCCGAATTCGCTATTACATGTTTGCTCTAGTTTTTGTTGTTTTTGATGTTGAAACGGTCTTTCTTTATCCATGGGCAATGAGCTTTGATGTATTGGGTGTATCTGTCTTTATAGAAGCTTTCATTTTCGTGCTTATCCCAATTGTGGGTTCAGTTTATGCATGGCGAAAAGGAGCGTTGGAATGGTCTTAACTGAATATTTAGACAATCAAAAGAAAAGGGAAGGAAAGGATGACATTGAAACAGTTATGAATTTGGTCGAGTTTCCATTACTTAACCAAACAACTCCCAATTCAATTATTTCAACTACATCAAATGATCTCTCGAATTGGTCAAGACTTTCCAGTTTATGGCCACTTCTCTATGGTACCAGTTGTTGTTTCATCGAATTTGCTTCATTAATAGGCTCGCGGTTCGACTTTGATCGTTATGGGTTGGTGCCAAGATCGAGCCCAAGGCAAGAACAATGAAAATGGCTCCCTCTTTAGTAAGATTATATGAGCAAATGCCTGAACCAAAATATGTCATTGCTATGGGAGCTTGTACTATTACAGGAGGGATGTTCAGTACTGATTCTTATAGTACTGTTCGCGGAGTCGATAAGCTAATTCCTGTGGATGTCTATTTGCCAGGTTGTCCACCTAAGCCAGAGGCAATTATAGATGCTATAACGAAACTTCGTAAGAAAATATCCCGAAAAATATTTGAAGATAGAACTGTGTATCAACAGGAGAATCGATGTTTTACTACTAATCACAAGTTTTACCTTGCGACGCAGTACTCATACTGGAAATTACGATCAAGAATTACTCTATCAATCACCATCTACTTCAGAGATACCTTTTGGATTTGAAATCTTTTTCAAATCCAAAAGGTCAGTATCTTCCTACGAATTAGTGAATAAGGCAGGGTTTTCTTGTGCAGAATAAGAAACAGCGGGTCAATCATTAAGATGAAAAATTTTATTGTCAATATGAAATATTCATACAAATAAAAATGCGGGAGAGATGAAGAAGATGCAGGTTCATTTCTCTGATTGGCTAGTAAAGCATGAGCTAATTCATAGATCTTTAGGCTTTGATTGTCGAGGAATAGAGACTTTACAAATAAAAATCGAGGATTGGGATTCCATTGCTGTCATTTCATATGTATATGGTTACAATTATTTACGCTCCCAGTGTGCCTATGATGTAGCACCAGGCGGATTTTTAGCTAGTGTGTATCACCTTACGAAAATACGATATGGTATAGATAAACCAGAAGAGGTATGCATAAAAGTATTTGCTCCCAGGAGTAATCCTCAAATCCCGTCAGTTTTCTGGATTTGGAGAAGTGCTGATTTTCAGGAACGGGAATCTTATGATATGTTGGGAATTTCTTATGAGAATCATCCTCGCCTTAAACGTATCTTGATGCCTGAAAGTTGGATAGGCTGGCCTTTACGTAAAGACTATATTACGCCCAATTTCTATGAGATTCAAGATGCTCATTGATTTAAATTAAAATGAAATCTGGAGTCGTGTCGTATAAGTAAAAAAGCGGTTTTTTCTCATTCAATGAGCATCTTGGCATTTCCCTTCTAGATGAAAAAGAGTAACTGGACTTTCATTCGTATTGTGGAGGGGCTAAAATAAAAAAAGAAAAAGAGGTTCTCATTGCTATTCCCCAATTGGGAGGATATCATATAATATACATTTCGTATGAGCAGATCCTGTCCTTCCACTCTTTGATTGAATTCTTTTAGCTAATTTTTTTTAGCTATTAAATTTGAGATATATACAAAAATTTAACATACTAACATACTTTTGGAATAAGAAAAGTATGAACAGAGAGTAAAAAAATACAAATGAAAAAGAAAGTAAAGAATATCTATTCCGATCCGTCTCAATGAATTAATTTCATTTGTATGAGGTATGAATATCTATCCGATACATTATTCACGTGTCAGGAACCAGATTTGAACTGGTGACACAAGGATTTTCAGTCCTCTGCTCTACCAACTGAGCTATCCCGACCATTTCCCGTGCATCATCTTAGCAGAATACTTATATCTATGTCAATGAATTTCTTAGATCTTCAAAAAAAAGACTTTCTTTGTTTGTAAATGTAAGTAAAAAAATATGGACTATGAATAATTCAATAACGGAGATTCCTTGAACATATATGTTCATATTGTATTATACAAAACAAATGAGATTGGATTGGAAAAAGATCCGAAGATTTCTATTCGGATCCATTTGTGAAAGAACAGAGTGAATGAAATTAGAAAGATATTTCAGTTTTTTTAAACTGAGTTCCACTGATGAAAAAAAAAAAAAAGAAAGAGGATGAGGATAAATAAAAAGTGAGGAAGTAAAATGGGCTTTTTATTGGGGATAGAGGGACTTGAACCCTCACGATTTAAAAATTCGACGGATTTTCCTCTTACTATAAATTTCATTGTAGTCGGTATTGACATGTAAAATGGGACTCTCTCTTTATTCTCGTCCAATTAATCTTCTAAAGATCTATCAAACCCTGGAATGAATCATTTGATCACTGAATATTCGAATTCGATTCTTTTTTCAACTTCAATTAGAATTGATTCACAATAACTCTTCCATTTTTCATATATTTTTTGATCTCTATTATTCTAATTATATAGAATAATAGAAATAGAGGGTTTCTATAGATCCTTATCTCATACTATTACTCATATTAATAGTAATCTAAATATGAAAGAAATAAAGAATATAAAAAAGGATATATTATTTCATTAAGTTCATAAGAGAGTTCTACTATTCTATTCTAGAATAATAGAATTCAGAAATCAATTCTATTAATTCTATTAGCTATTAGAATAGAAATAGAATATATATAATATATATACTAAATATTTTAAAATATATAATATAAAGAAATAGAAGATTTCTATTTTCATATCTCATATATAGAGATACAGAATAGGATTCAATCTAAGATTTGGGTTGTGATTAATCGTTTGCTATGTCAATATGTATACGTACGTATTAGGTATATAAAGTTATCCTTTCTGTAATTTCAATAGAAGGATTTTAGCTACTAACGTAACGTAGTCAATTTCATTCGTTAGAACAGCTTCCATTGAGTCTCTGCACCTATCCCTTCTTATTCTCATTTTCCATCGTTTTTTCTCTCAAAACAAAGATTTGGCTCAGGATTGCCCATTTTTAGTTCCAGGGTTTCTCTGAATTTGGAAGTTACCACTTAGCAGGTTTCCATACCAAGGCTCAATCCAATCAAGTCCGTAGCGTCTACCAATTTCGCCATATCCCCCTTTCCTTTGAGACAAGGATCCAGTTGGAATTCCATCCAACTCTTTCATTTATCTTGACACTATTTAATTCATTAGGTAATGATTCCTATATTGAAAAAGTGTATGCTGCTATTTTCTTTTTTTGCCCACCCTCTTTTCTATATTCTATCATTTCATCTCTATTGGATGAACCTTATTTGTTTCAATACGAAATGATTTTATCATTGATGTATCCGCAATTCAATATGGATAGATATATACCACATATATATATATGCCTTTCCTCCTCCTTCATTTTTACAGTGCAGCTTGGAGTAGTGGAACGGTCGATATTCATTCTTTTTTTTTTTTTCATTT